TTATGTTAATATTATTAATAAAATTATTTATTTATTATTATTTAATTTTTTTTTATAAATATTAATTGGGGGGTTGATATTTATTTTGTATAGGAGGAATTACCAAATTTTAATTATTATAAATGTATTAATTAAATATCTATAAAATTCATTTCGTAATAATAGAGTTTTCATGTTAATTTAAGTATAAAGAAATAAATTGTAAATTGTTTATACTAAATAAATTTATTTATGTTAATATTATTAATAAAATTATTTATTTATTATTATTTAATTTTTTTTATAAATATTAATTGGGGGGTTGATATTTATTTTGTGTAGGAGGAATTACCAAATTTTAATTATTATAAATGTATTAATTAAATATCTATAAAATTCATTTCGTAATAATAGAGTTTTCATGTTAATTTAAGTATAAAGAAATAAATTGTAAATTGTTTATACTAAATAAATTTATTTATGTAATTTTTATTTATAAAAATTATTTATTTTAATTTTATTTTTAACATATAAAGTTTTATTTTGGCTTTTAAATTTGTTATCAGTTTAATTTATATGTAAATTTTTGTGAGAATTTTTATTTATTTTAATAGTAAGTAATTTTTTTATTAATCGCAGTAATTAATATTATTAATTAAGGAAACTTAGAAATAGTAATATTGAAGAGTATTGGCTAAATTTGTGCCAGCAGCCGCGGTTATACGAATAATACAAATAAATTTTTTTAGTTTGAGTTAAATTGATTTTTATGGAATAAAAATAAATTTATTAGGTGAAATTTTAAATTTATAATAATTTTAAATAAAATAATTAAAGCTTGGAAATTTTATTAATAAACTAGGATTAGATACCCTATTATTTAAAATGTAGTTTTGAAAGCTAAGGTAGTAATAGTTATGTTCTTGAAACTTAAAAAATTTGGCGGTATTTTAGTCTATTCAGAGGAACCTGTCTTGTAATCGATAATCCACGATGGACCTTACTTAAGTTTGTATTCAGTTTATATACCGTCGTTATTAGAATATTTTATAAGAAAGTTAATTTTCAAGATTTTTAAAAAGAAAATATATCAGATCAAGGTGTAGCTTATATTTAAGTATTGATGGGTTACAATAAAATTATTTAAATGGATATAAATTTGAAAAATTTATTGAAAGTGGATTTGATAGTAAAATTATATAGATTAATAATTTGATTTTAGCTCTAAAATATGCACACATCGCCCGTCACTCTTATTATTAAGGTAAGATAAGTCGTAACATAGTAGATGTACTGGAAAGTGTACCTAGAATGCAATTTAAAGCTTATTCAGTGAAGCATTTCATTTACATTGAAAAGATTTTTGTGCAAATCAATATAAATTGATTATATTTTATTTATTAATTATTTTTTTTTTTATTATAAATTATTAAAAATAATTATTATGAGATTTGTTTAAGTATTTTATAAAGAAAAAATAATTTTAATTATAGTTAAATAGTATTGTGAAAGAAAATTGAAATAATTTGAAAAATAAATATTTAAAAAGAAAATTTAATTTATTGTACCTTGTGTATCAGGGTTTATTAAATAAAAATTATTTATTATAATTTTCTCGATTTTAAAAGAGTTAATATATTATAAAAGTTAATGTGATAAAATTATTTTATATAATATATTGGAAATGAAATGTTATTCGTTTTTAAAGGTATCTAGTTCTTTAAGAAATAAATTTAATTTAGAAATTTTATATTATTTAATTAAATGTATTAATTAAATAATTATTTTATTTTAATATTTTGTGGGATAAGCTATGAAATAAATTATTAAAAATTATTAAATAATTTAATAAATGTAAGCTTAGAAATAGCTATTATTAATGAAATTGTTATAATTTATTTTATTATATTGATTATTTATTTAATTTTAATTATGTATTAAAGTATTTATTTTAATTATAAAAATAAAAAAATAATGATAAAATTAGTATATTATATTGTATAAATATAATTAATTGATAAGTTTTTATAAAGAACTCGGCAAAAATAATGTTCGCCTGTTTAACAAAAACATGTCTTTTTGAATTTTTTTAAAAGTCTAGCCTGCCCACTGAATAATTTAAATGGCCGCAGTATACTAACTGTGCAAAGGTAGCATAATCATTAGTCTTTTAATTGAAGGCTGGTATGAATGGTTGGACGAGATATTAACTGTTTCATAAAAATTTATAATAGAATTTTATTTTTTAGTCAAAAAGCTAAAATAAGATTAAAAGACGAGAAGACCCTATAAATCTTTATATATATAGATTATTAGAATTTTATAGATTTTTTTTGTTATAATAATTAATTATATTTTATTGGGGTGATATTAAAATTTAATAAACTTTTAATTTTAAAAATCATTAATTTATGAATAATTGATCCGTTAATAACGATTAGAAAAATAAGTTACTTTAGGGATAACAGCGTAATTTTTTTGGAGAGTTCATATCGATAAAAAAGATTGCGACCTCGATGTTGGATTAAGATATAATTTTAGGTGTAGCTGCTTAAATTTTAAGTCTGTTCGACTTTTAAATTCTTACATGATCTGAGTTCAAACCGGCGTAAGCCAGGTTGGTTTCTATCTTTAAAAAATTAAAATATTTCAGTACGAAAGGACCTAATATTTAATAAATAATTATTTTTATATTGAATATAAATAATTTATACTATTTTGGCAGATTAGTGCAATAAATTTAGAATTTATTTATGTGAATTTTTATCACAAATAGTACTTGTTTTTTATAGAAAATTTATTATTTATTGTTGGTAGTTTATTATTGATTATTTTTGTATTAGTAAGAGTTGCATTTTTGACTCTTTTAGAGCGTAAGGTATTAGGATATATTCAAATTCGTAAGGGTCCTAATAAGGTTGGCATTGTAGGTATTCCTCAGCCTTTTTGTGATGCAATCAAATTATTTACTAAGGAACAAACTTATCCTTTATTGTCAAATTATATTTCTTATTATTTTTCTCCTATTTTTTCTTTATTTCTTTCTTTGTTAGTTTGAATATGTATGCCTTTATTTGTGAAGCTTTTTTCTTTTAATTTGGGGTTGTTATTTTTTTTGTGTTGTACAAGTTTAGGGGTATATACTGTGATAATTGCTGGTTGATCTTCTAATTCTAATTATGCTTTATTAGGAGGATTGCGAGCGGTAGCTCAAACGATTTCTTATGAAGTTAGATTAGCTTTAGTTTTATTAAGTTTTGTTTTTTTAATTGGAGGTTATAATATATTAATATTTTATAAATATCAATTGTTTATTTGATTTTTGTTTATTATATTTCCAATAGCTTTAGTTTGATTTAGAATTTCTTTAGCTGAAACTAATCGCACTCCTTTTGATTTTGCAGAAGGTGAATCTGAATTAGTTTCTGGGTTTAATGTAGAATATAGAAGAGGAGGATTTGCTTTAATTTTTTTAGCTGAATATGCAAGAATTTTATTTATGAGAATATTATTTTGTGTAATATTTTTAGGTAGAGATGTGTTTTCTTTATTATTTTATGTTAAATTAACATTTATTTCTTTTATATTTATTTGAGTTCGAGGAACTTTACCTCGGTTTCGATATGATAAATTAATATATTTGGCTTGAAAAAGATTTTTACCTTTTTCGTTAAATTTTTTATTATTTTTTGTGGGGTTTAAGGTTTTTTTAATTTATTTAATTTAGATATTTTTTTTTAGTAAAGTTAATAGAAAATTTAATTTCTATCTTATGTTTTCAAAACATATGCTTATTTCAAGCTCATTAACTAGTTTAATAAATTATCTCATCATTTAATAATTAATGGGTTGAATATAAAGTAAGAAAAATAAACTACTGTTAAAATTTGTCCAATTAAAACATAAGGTTCTTCTACTGGTCGGGCTCCAATTCATGTTAATAGGATTACAGTAACTGTTATTAATCAAAATAGAATTTGGTTAATTGGATAGAATTGAATACCTCGAAATTTACTTAAATGATAAAATGGAAGAATCGCTAAAATAGCAATAGATAATACAAGAGCAATTACTCCTCCTAATTTATTAGGAATAGAACGTAAAATTGCGTATGCAAATAAGAAATATCATTCAGGTTGAATATGTACTGGTGTAACTAGAGGATTAGCTGGAATAAAATTATCTGGATCTCCTAATAGATATGGATTAATTAGAACTAATAAAATTAAAATTATTGTTATTATAACAAATCCTACAATATCCTTAAATGTGAAATATGGATGGAATGGAATTTTATCAATATTTGAATTTAATCCTATAGGGTTATTAGAACCAGTTTCATGTAAAAATAAAATATGGATTATTGTTATTGCAAGAACAATAAAGGGTAAAATAAAATGAAATGTAAAAAATCGTGTAAGAGTAGCATTATCAACTGCGAATCCTCCTCATACTCATTGAACTAAATCAATTCCTAGGTAAGGAATAGCTGAGAGTAAATTAGTAATTACAGTAGCTCCTCAAAAAGATATTTGTCCTCATGGTAATACATATCCTATAAAAGCAGTTCCTATTACTAGGAATAAAATAATTACTCCTACTAGTCAAGTAGGGGTAAATAAGTAAGATCCATAATAAATTCCTCGTCCTACGTGCAAATAAATACAAATAAAGAAGAATGATGCACCGTTAGCGTGTATAGTTCGTAATAATCATCCATAGTTTACATCTCGGCAAATATGGTTAACTCTATTAAAAGCTAAATTAATATCTGCTGTATAGTGTATAGCTAAAAATAGTCCGGTAAGAATTTGAATTATTAAACATAAAAATAAAAGGGATCCAAAATTTCATCATGCAGAAATGTTAATAGGTGCTGGAAGATCTACTAGAGCTTTATTTGCAATTCTTAAAATAGGGTGTTTAACTCGTAAAGGTTTGTTCATTAGTTGAATATAGGTCGTAGTGGTCCCTTAAATAATTTAGTAATTTTAACTACAGCAATTAAGGTAATTAGTAAATAATTTATTAATATAATATTTAATAAATTAGTAGGATAGTTATATAATTTTACAAGTGACATAGAGTTTTCTATAATGTATGAATTTATGTCAAAAATTGATTTAATTTCTATATTTGAGTATTGTGTAAGAATATTCTTGTCAATGAAAATTAAAATTGAAATTCTTAATAAAAATGTAATAATTGTTGTTATTATTAATTTAATTGAAAATGTAAATATTTCATTAGACGCTAAAGATGTTACATAAATAAATAATACTAATATTCCACCTAAAAATACTAGAAATAAAATGTAAGAAAATCAAAATGTTTTAGTTATTAATCCTGATGTAAGACAAATTAATGTTGTTTGGATTAATAAAGTTAATCCTATAGCTAGTGGATGTTTTATATTAAAAAAAATAAAATTAAAAATAAGTAATAATGTTAATAAAATTCATTGTATAATATCAAGAGGTAGTTTAATTAAAATATTAATTTTGGGGATTAATGATAAAGAAATTTCTTTTCTCTTGAAGTTTTAAAAGAATATTTCTTATTTTTGATTTACAAGACCAATGTTTTTATTAAACTATTAAAACTAATGTTAACAATTTTAAATTGAATTTTATCTAGAGTTTTATTTATTATAGGGGTGTTTACTTTTGTTTCTAATCGTAAACATTTATTGTCTATATTATTAAGATTAGAATATATTGTTTTAAGATTATTTTTGTTATTATTTATTTATTTAAATATACTTAATTTTGAATTTTTTTTTAGAATAATATTTTTAACTTTTAGTGTTTGTGAAGGAGCATTAGGTCTTTCTATTTTAGTTAGAATAATTCGTACTCATGGTAATGATTATTTTCAAAGATTTAATATTTTACAATGTTAAAAATTATTATTTTTATTTTATTTTTGTTTCCTTTATGTTTAATACATAATACTTATTGAATGGTTCAAAGTTTTTTATTTTTATTAAGATTTATTTTTATTATAATAAATATATATAGAAATTATTTTATATCTGTTTCTTATTTTTTTGGTTGTGATATAATTTCTTATGGATTAATTTTATTAAGATTATGAATTGTTTCTTTAATATTAATAGCTAGAGAATCTGTTTATAAGTATAATAATTATGTAAATTTATTTTTAGTAAATATTATTTTGTTATTAGTTTTATTAGTTTTAACTTTTAGAAGAATAAGATTATTTATATTTTATTTATTTTTTGAAAGAAGATTAATTCCTACTTTATTTCTTATTTTAGGTTGGGGGTACCAACCTGAACGTTTACAGGCTGGTGTATATTTATTATTTTATACTTTATTAGTTTCTTTACCTATATTAGTAGGTATTTTTTATACTTATAAAATTACAGGTACTATAAATTTTTATTTATTAAATAATTATATATTTGAATTAGAAATTTTATATTTTTCATTAGTAATAGCTTTTTTAGTTAAAATACCAATATTTTTAGTTCATTTATGACTTCCTAAGGCTCATGTAGAAGCTCCTGTTTCTGGATCTATAATTTTAGCTGGAATTATATTAAAGTTAGGGGGATATGGTTTATTACGAGTTTTATCTTTTATACAATTAATGGGTTTAAAATTTAATTATATTTGAGTTAGAATTAGATTGGTGGGAGGTGTCTTAGTTAGTTTGATTTGTTTACGTCAAACAGATTTAAAGGCTTTAATTGCTTATTCTTCAGTTGCTCATATAGGGATTGTTTTAGCAGGTTTAATAACAATAACTTATTCTGGAATTTGTGGTTCTTATACTTTAATAATTGCTCATGGATTATGTTCTTCAGGATTATTTTGTTTAGCTAATATTTCTTATGAACGGTTAGGTAGTCGTAGATTATTAATTAATAAGGGTTTATTAAATTTTATACCTTCTATAGCTTTATGGTGATTTTTGTTAAGTTCTGCTAATATAGCAGCTCCTCCTACATTAAATTTATTAGGTGAAATTTCTTTAATTAATAGAATTGTTAGTTGATCTTGAGTTTCAATGTTAATATTATCATTATTATCATTTTTTAGAGCTGCTTATACTTTATATTTATATGCTTATAGACAACACGGAAAAATTTTTTCAGGGGCGTATTCATTTAGAGGAGGTTCTATTCGAGAATTTTTACTTTTATTTTTACATTGATTTCCTTTAAATTTATTAATTTTGAGGGGAGATATATGTATATTATGATTATGTTTAAATAGTTTAAATAAAATATTGATTTGTGGTGTCATTGATGAGAATTATTCTCTTTAAACCGTGAAATATTTATCAATTTGTATAATTAGATTTATTAGATTATTTTTTTTTAGATTATCTAGTTTTTTATTAGGTATTATTTTTATTATAAATGATTATAGAATTTTTATTGAGTGGGAAGTAGTTTCTTTTAATTCAATAAGTATTGTAATAACTTTATTATTTGATTGAATGAGTTTAATTTTTATATCTTTTGTATTAATAATTTCTTCTTTAGTAATTTTTTATAGAAAGGAATATATGAGTAGAGATTATAAAATTAATCGATTTATTATGTTAGTTTTAATATTTGTTAGTTCAATAATGTTATTAATTATTAGTCCAAATTTAATTAGAATTTTATTAGGATGGGATGGACTAGGTCTTGTTTCTTATTGTTTAGTAATTTATTTTCAAAACGTAAAGTCTTATAATGCTGGGATATTAACAGCATTATCTAATCGGATTGGTGATGTAGCTTTATTATTAGCAATTGCTTGAATATTAAATTATGGTAGATGAAATTATGTATTTTATTTAGAAGTAATGAAAAGTGATTTAGAAATATTAATTATTGGTATATTAGTTATGTTAGCAGCAATAACTAAAAGTGCTCAAATTCCTTTTTCTTCTTGATTACCAGCTGCAATAGCTGCTCCTACTCCTGTTTCTGCTTTAGTACATTCTTCGACTTTAGTAACAGCGGGGGTTTATTTATTAATTCGTTTTAATATTGTTTTAAGAAGATCTTGAATAGGAAATTTACTATTATTAATTTCTGGATTAACTATATTTATAGCAGGATTGGGCGCTAATTATGAATTTGATTTAAAAAAAATTATTGCTTTGTCTACTTTAAGTCAGTTAGGATTAATAATAAGTATTTTATCAATAGGTTATTATAAATTAGCATTTTTTCATTTATTAACACATGCTTTATTTAAGGCTTTATTGTTTATATGTGCAGGAGCTATTATTCATAATATAAATAATTGTCAAGATATTCGTTTAATGGGTAGTTTGAGATTAATAATACCATTAACTTCTTCTTGTTTTAATGTAGCTAATTTAGCTTTATGTGGAATACCTTTTTTAGCTGGGTTTTATTCAAAGGATTTAATTTTAGAAATAGTTTCTTTATCTTATATTAATATATTTTCTTTTTTTTTATATTTTTTTTCAACAGGTTTAACAGTTTGTTATTCATTTCGATTAGTTTATTATACTATGACAGGAGATTCAAATTTTTCTTCTTTAAATATGTTAAATGATGAAGGTTGAGTTATATTAAAGAGTATAATAGGTTTATTAATTTTAAGAATTTTTGGAGGTAGAATATTAAGATGATTAATTTTTCCTAGCCCTATTGTAATTGTATTACCTTTTTATTTAAAATTATTAACTTTATTTGTATGTATTGTAGGAGGATTAATAGGTTATTTAATTTCTAATGTTTCTTTATTTTTTTTGAATAAGGCTTTAAATAATTATAATTCATCTTATTTTTTAGGATCTATGTGATTTATACCATATATTTCTACTTATGGAATTATAAGTTATTCTTTAATTGTTGGTAAGTTAGCTGTTAAATCTTTTGATCAAGGTTGATCTGAATATTTTGGAGGACAACAGTTATATTATAATTTAGTTAAAAATTCTCAATTAAATCAGGTATTACAAAATAATAATTTGAAGGTTTATTTATTGAGTTTTATTCTTTGAATTGTAGTTATATATATATATATAATTTGTTTTTATTCAAATAGCTTATATTTAGAGTATGACACTGAAGATGTTAGGGAGATAAATTTATCTTTGAATATAGTGAATTTTTTTTAGTAATTTATAAAAAGAATTTTTTTAATTTTACAATGAAAATGTAATGTTTTTTTTAAACTATATAAATTAAAGAAGTATAAATGGAATTTAACCATTAAAAGATAAAAGTTAGCAGCTTTTTCTTGAGCATCATACTTCTTTAATTGGAGTATACATCTCAGTTCTATCATTAACAGTGATAAGCCTCTTTTTGGCTTCAATTAAAGAATAAGGGTAAATTATACCTAAGATTAGGTCGAAACTAATTGCAATTTATCGCTTCATATTCAAGGTAGATTGAATGATCAATACTTTTTGAATGCAAATCAAATGTTATAATTAACTACAACCCTATTAATTAGATCAGTTTAATATTCCTTGATTTCATTCATGGTAAAGACCAATAAGTAAAATTAAAATAAAAATGATTGATGTAGTTGTTCATATAAAAAGGTTTGAAAATTTGATAATACAAATAATTGGTAAGATTAGTGCAATTTCTACATCAAAAATAAGAAAAATAATTGTAATTAGAAAAAATCGGAGGGAAAAAGGTAATCGGGAAGAAGATTTTGGATCAAATCCACATTCAAATGGAGAAGATTTTTCTCGGTCAACTAATGTTTTTTTTGATAAAATAGATGCTAATAATATCACTACTATAGAGATTGTTAAAATAATTAAACTTATTGTTAAAATTGATAAAATTATCTATACTATTAATAATAGACCATATGATTGGAAGTCAAATATACTTTTTATACTATATAGATAATTAATTAACCTCCTCATCAATAAATTGATACATAAAGGAATAATCATACAATATCAACAAAGTGTCAGTATCAGGCAGCGGCTTCAAATCCAAAGTGATGATTTTTTGAAAAATGGTTGTTTAAATGTCGAATTAAGCAAATTAATAAAAATGTAGTTCCAATTAATACATGGATTCCATGGAATCCTGTTGCTATAAAAAATGTTGATCCATAAACTGAGTCAGCAATAGTAAAAGGTGCTTCAATATATTCATACGCTTGAAGAATTGTAAAATAAACACCTAAAGTTACTGTGAAGAATAAACTTTGTGCTGTTTGAGAATGATTACCTTCCATTAATCTATGATGAGCTCAAGTTACTGTAATTCCTGAAGTTAATAAAATTACAGTATTTAGAAGTGGAATTTGAAATGGGTTAAATGGTATAATTCCTATTGGAGGTCAAATAGCTCCTAATTCAATAGAGGGAGATAGACTACTATGAAAAAAGGCTCAAAAAAAAGAAACGAAAAATAAAACTTCTGATAAAATAAATAAAATTATTCCTCATCGTAAACCTGTTGTAACAGCTTCAGTGTGAAGACCTTGAAAAGTTCCTTCACGAGAAACATCTCGTCATCATTGATAAACAGTTAAAATAGTAATAATATTTCCTAAAAGGAATAAAGATATATTATATTGGTGAAATCATTTTACTATTCCAGTAACAGTTGTTATTGCTCCAATTGAAGCAGTTAAAGGTCATGGTCTATAATCTACTAAATGAAATGGGTGGTTTGAGTGAGTTGACATTAATTTACTTCTCTAGAATAAAGAGTAGAAAGAACAGCAAATACATATGATTGAATTATAGCAACTGCTGATTCTAAAACTAATAGTGCGATTTGAGTAATAATTAATACTCTTAGGAGAATATAAGATATTGAGGGACCAGTATTTCCTAAAAGAGTAAGTAATAAGTGTCCTGCAATTATATTAGCAGTTAGTCGTACTGCTAGAGTTCCAGGTCGAATAATATTTCTAATTGTTTCAATACATACTATAAATGGTATTAGTACAGCAGGTGTTCCTTGAGGAACTAAGTGGGCGAATATATGTTGAGTATTATTAATTCAACCAAATAGTATAAAACTTAATCATAACGGTAAAGCTAATGTTAATGTTAAAGTTAAATGGCTTGTTCTTGTAAAAATATATGGAAATAATCCTATAAAATTGTTAAATAAAATTATTGAAAATAATGAGACAAATAAAAAGGTTGAACCATTAGTTCCTATTGGTCCTAAAAGAGTTTTAAATTCTTTGTGAAGGGTTAATAAAATATTATTTCAAAAAATATGATATCGTGAAGGCATAAGTCAATATGCAGATGGAATTATTAAAATTCCTAGAAAAGTTCTTAATCAATTTAATGATAAATTGAAAATACTTGAAGAAGGGTCAAAGACTGAAAATAAATTTGTTATCATTTTCAATTTAATGAATTAATAGATTGTGTTTTAATTGAAAGACTTGATTTAGGTATAGAAGGAATAAATGAATAATAATTTATTATATTAAAAATTACAAATGCAATAGAAAAAATAATAAATAAGCTTAATCAACCAATTGGTGCTATTTGAGGAATTAAAAAATATCAATAAATTGATAATTTTAGTTTGACAAACTAATGTTATTTATTTAACTAATTTTTTCATTAGAAGTAAGTGCTAATTTACTATAAAATGGTTTAAGAGACCAGTACTTGCTTTCAGTCATCTAATGAAGAGTTCATATTATTAGAAATTCATTTGATAAAATAATTTACAGGAATTCTTTCAATTACAATTGGTATAAAACTATGGTTAGCCCCACAAATTTCTGAACATTGCCCATAAAATAAACCTGGTCGGTTAATTAGGAAATTAGTTTGATTTAATCGTCCAGGTGTTCCATCAACCTTTACTCCTAAAGCAGGAACTGTTCATGAATGAATTACATCTGCAGCTGTTACTAAAATTCGAATTTGAGAATTTATTGGTAATACTACTCGATTGTCTACATCTAATAGTCGAAATCTATCTAAAGATAATTCATTAGTAGGAATTATATAAGAGTCAAATTCAATATTATTAAAGTCTGAATATTCATAACTTCAGTATCATTGATGACCAATAGTTTTTAGTGTAATAGAAGGTTCATTAATTTCATCTAATAAATATAAAAGACGAAGTGAGGGCAAAGCAATAAATAATAAAATGATTGCTGGTAAAATAGTTCAAATAATTTCAATAGTTTGTCCATGTAAAAGGTATCGATTTACATATTTGTTAAATAATAATATAATTATTAAATAACCTACTAAAACAGTAATTATTACTAGAATTAATAAGGTATGATCATGGAAAAAAGTTAATTGTTCTATTAATGGAGAAGAACTATCTTGTAAACCTAAATTTGCTCATGTTGACATTAGTGGTTCTAATAAAAGTAAAATACTTTATATATGGAGCTTAAATCCATTGCACTAATCTGCCATATTAGAAATTAGTTAATAATGGCAATTCAGAATAACTATGTTCAGCTGGTGGAGTATTTTGAAGTCATTCAATAGATGAATTTAGTTGAACTGGGAATATAACTTGTCGTTGTGATGCTAAACTTTCTCAAATAATATAGAAAAAAAATAAAATTCCTAATAAAGAAATTGTTGATCCAATAGTTGAAATTACATTTCAAGCTGTGTAAGCATCTGGGTAATCAGAATATCGTCGAGGTATTCCTGCAAGTCCTAAGAAATGTTGTGGGAAGAAAGTTAAATTTACTCCTGTAAATATAATAGTAAATTGACTTTTTAATATTTTTGTATTTAATGTTAATCCAGTAAATAGAGGGTATCAATGAATGAATCCAGCTATAATAGCAAATACAGCTCCTATAGAAAGGACATAGTGGAAATGAGCTACTACGTAATATGTGTCATGTAGGATAATATCAATTGATGAATTAGCTAAAACAACTCCAGTTAGTCCTCCTACTGTAAATAAGAATACGAATCCTAAGGCTCATAGAGTAGCTGGAGAGTAATTTAATTGAGTTCCATATAGAGTAGCAAGTCAACTAAAAATTTTAATTCCTGTTGGAACAGCAATAATTATTGTTGCTGAAGTAAAATAAGCTCGTGTATCTACGTCTATTCCTACCGTAAATATATGGTGGGCTCATACAATAAATCCTAAAAGTCCAATTGCTAATATTGCATAAATTATTCCTAAGGATCCAAATGTTTCCTTTTTACCTGATTCTTGACTAATAATATGAGAAATCATTCCAAATCCAGGTAAAATTAAAATATAAACTTCAGGGTGCCCAAAGAATCAAAATAAATGTTGATATAAAATAGGATCTCCTCCTCCAGCAGGATCAAAGAATGAAGTATTAATATTTCGATCAGTTAATAATATAGTAATTGCTCCAGCAAGTACAGGTAAAGAAAGTAATAAAAGTAAAGCTGTAATTACTACTGATCATACAAATAAAGGTATTCGATCAAATGTGATACCTGTTGATCGTATATTAATAACTGTAGTAATAAAATTTACTGCTCCTAAAATTGAGGAAATTCCAGCTAAATGTAAAGAAAAAATAGCTAAATCTACAGAAGCTCCTCCATGAGCAATATTAGAAGATAAGGGAGGATAAACAGTTCATCCTGTTCCAGCTCCATTTTCTACTATACTGCTTACTAGAAGTAATGTTAATGCTGGAGGTAAAAGTCAAAAACTTATATTATTTATTCGAGGAAAAGCTATATCTGGAGCTCCTAATATAATTGGTACTAATCAGTTTCCAAATCCTCCAATTATAATTGGCATTACTATAAAGAAAATTATAATAAAGGCATGAGCTGTAACAATTACGTTATAAATTTGGTCATCTCCAATTAATGCACCAGGATGACCTAATTCTGCTCGAATAAGAATTCTTAATGAAGTTCCTACTATACCTGCTCAAGCTCCAAAAATAAAGTATAAAGTTCCAATATCTTTATGATTAGTAGAGAATAACCATTGTTGCGATTAAATGGCTGAAATTTAGGCAATAGACTGTAAATCTATTTATGGGAGTTATTCTCTTTAATCATAAAGAATAGGCTTTATAGTCAATAATGACATTAGACTGCAATTCTAAAGGAGTAAGAATTTACTAAGGCTTAAAAGATTATTCTTATATTTATAGCTTTGAAGGCTATTAGTTTATTTAACTTAAAGCCTTAAAGCATAAAATATAAAGAAAATATTAAAAATAATCCTACAGAAGATAAAAAAGAATATATTATAAAAGTTTTTAGATAGGTTGAATTATATAATGAATTAGTTATTCAATTATTTTCATGATAATTAAGCATAAATGCTCTATAAGATAGACGTATATAAAAATATAACGTAATTAAAGTTATTAAAACCATAAAGGTTAACAAAAATAATTGATTATTTATTGTTAATGATTGGATTACTAATCATTTTGGTAAAAATCCTAAAAATGGGGGAAGACCTCCTAATGATAATAAATTAAAAAATAGGAAAAATTTTATTGTTTTTGAATGAAAGGATAATGTAAATAATTGATTAATATGAGATGTTTTAAATATATTAAATATAAAAATTATTGTAAAAGTTAAAAATGTATAAAATACAAAGTAAGTTATTCATATTAAATTTCTGTCATATATTGCGGCTAATATTCATCCTAAATGATTAATTGAAGAATAAGCTATTAATTTTCGTAATGAAGTTTGATTTAACCCTCCTAATGCACCAATTAATCTTGATAAAATGATTCTAATGATAATTAAAGGTTTAAAAATGATATATGAAATTAATATTAAAGGGGCAATTTTTTGTCATGTTATTAAAATTAATGCATTTAATCAAGAAAGACCTTCTATTACATTAGGAAATCAAAAATGGAATGGGGCGGAACCACTTTTTAATAGAAGAGAGGAAAAAATTATTATTTCTATTATAAAATTAGAATTAATTTTATTTGAATTTAGTAAAAATAAAATTGTAGCAAATAAGAACACTGAAGAAGCTAATGCTTGTGTTAGGAAGTACTTTAATGAGGCTTCTGTTGATATTAATTTATTATCTCTTATTAGGGGAATAAAAGATAATAAATTAATTTCTAAGCCTATTCAAGCTCCTAGTCAAGAATTAGCTGAAATAGAAATTAGTGTTCCTATTATTAAAATTATGAAAAATATAATTTTTGATGAATTATTAAAAATTAAAAAGAAAAGGATTAGAACCTTTATAAATGGGGTATGAGCCCAGTAGCTTAGTTAGCTTATCTTTTTATATTTTGGTGTATGATGCACAAAAGTTTTTGATACTTTTAGAAATAGTTTAATTCTATTAAATATAATGAATGTAATACAATTACATAATTTACCCTATCAAGGTAATCCTTTTATCAGGCAATTCATT